GTTTTGGATTGAAAATCCTATATCCATAATTATTTCGAAATAGAGAATTTCGAACTAAACTTAAACTAACTAGGCTTTCTTTCGAGTGAAAGGGGGGTCCACTAGTTGTGTACCTACACCAATTAAAACGCATTCGATTAGAATTCAATTACGAGCATATCATCAAAAATTTCCCGGTCGGGTCAATAAAATCATGAAACAAATTTCGATTTAGTTATCTTTTAAATAGAATGGATTTGCCTGGACCAATACATGATTTTCTTTTAGTTTTTCTGGGATCGGGTCTTATAGTAGGAGGTCTGGGGGTGGTCTTACTTACCAATCCCATTTTTTCTGCCTTTTCGTTGGGATTGGTTCTTGTTTGCATATCCTTATTTTTTACTTTATCAAACTCCTATTTTGTAGCGGCTGCGCAGCTACTTATTTACGTGGGAGCTATAAATGTTTTAATCCTATTTGCTGTGATGTTCATGAATGGTTCAGAATATTCCAAAGATTTGACTCTTTGGACTGTTGGTGATGGGATTACGTCGTTGGTTTGTACAAGTATTTTTATTTCACTAATTACTACTATTCTAGATACGTCTTGGTACGGGATTATTTGGACGACAAAATCAAATCAGATTATAGAGCAAGATTTGATAGGTAATAGTCAACAAATTGGAATTCATTTATCAACTGATTTTTTTCTTCCATTTGAGCTGATTTCAATAATACTTTTAGTTTCTTTGATAGGTGCAATTGCCGTTGCTCGTCAATGATCAATCCAATCTTTATAACTGTTAACAGCAAGAAAAATGGCACTTTGTTTTCATTTCTTTTCAATTCTATTTGAATTGCAGAAGAAAATACTATTTCTTTCTTTTGTACTTATTAGTACTTCTTCTCGGAAACCAAATTTGTGGAATTGTTGTTCATATTGAAATGAATTCAAATTAATAAGGAGCTGGTCAATGATACTCGAACATGTACTTGTTTTGAGTGCCTATTTATTTTCTATAGGTATTTATGGATTGATCACGAGTCGAAATATGGTTCGGGCTCTTATGTGCCTTGAACTTATACTGAATTCGGTTAATCTTAATTTCGTAACATTTTCGGATTTTTTTGATAGTCGCCAATTAAAAGGAGATATTTTTTCCATTTTTATTATAGCTATTGCAGCCGCCGAAGCCGCTATTGGGTTGGCTATTGTTTCGGCAATTTATCGTAACAGAAAATCAATTCGTATCAATCAATCCAATTTATTGAATAAATAAGTAGTATATACATTATAAAAATGAGACTCTTCAGCAATTGAAATTCAACTAGCATGAATATAAATTAGCGTATATGATACGTGGATATCAAAAAGGGGACGAAATTAAAGTATCTTGGCTCAATCTCTTGAGTCGCTCCGGAATTCGATTGATGTGAAAAATTCTGGTAAAATCATTGATTCATCTGGTGTCTAAATATATGATTCATTTATAAGTTACTAGATCGAAAGTTTATGACATTCCAAAATTGATAGATCCAATGTCGCATTCAGTAAAGATTTATGATACCTGTATAGGATGTACTCAATGTGTACGTGCCTGCCCGACGGACGTATTAGAAATGATCCCTTGGGATGGGTGTAAAGCCAAGCAAATTGCTTCTGCTCCAAGAACAGAGGACTGTGTTGGTTGTAAGAGATGTGAATCCGCCTGTCCAACGGATTTTTTGAGCGTTCGAGTTTATTTATGGCATGAAACAACTCGAAGTATGGGTCTAGCTTATTAATACGTTCCAGAAAAACCACTTCAATCCATTTTGAATACAGTTTCTTTTTTTACCGAAAAAACCCCGTACTCAAAAAGAAAATATATATATATTATTTGTCTTTTTGAGCGCGGGGTTTTTGGGTCCAAGTGTATCTTGTCTTTACCACGAATTCTTTTCCTTGGTTAACAATAATTGTAGTTTTTCCCATATTGACGGGTTCTTTAATTTTCTTGCTACCTCATAGAGGTAATAAGGTCATGAAATGGTATACTTTATGTATATGTATTTTAGAGCTTCTTTTAACAACCTATACATTCGGTTATCATTTCCAACTGGACGATCCATTAACCCAACTAACAGAGAATTATAAATGGATCCATTTTTTTGATTTTTATTGGAGATTAGGAATAGATGGGCTTTCTATAGGACCTATTTTATTGACGGGATTTATTACCACTTTAGCAACTTTAGCGGCCTGGCCAGTTACTCGAGATGCCCAATTGTTCCATTTTTTGATGTTAGCAATGTACAGCGGTCAAATAGGATCATTTTCCTCTAGAGACCTTTTACTTTTTTTCCTAATGTGGGAGTTCGAATTAATTCCGGTTTATCTACTTCTATCGATGTGGGGGGGAAAGAAACGTCTCTATTCAGCTACAAAGTTCATTTTGTACACGGCGGGGGGGTCCATTTTTCTATTAATAGGAGTTCTGGGTATTGGTTTATATGGTTCCAATGAACCAACACTCCATTTTGAAACATTAGCGAATCAGTCGTATCCTGTGGCACTCGAAGTAATATTCTATGTGGGATTTCTTATTGCTTTTGCGGTCAAATTGCCGATTATACCCTTACATACATGGTTACCAGATACACATGGGGAAGCACATTATAGTACGTGTATGCTTCTAGCTGGAATCTTATTAAAAATGGGAGCTTATGGGTTGGTTCGAATCAATATGGAATTATTACCTCATGCTCATTGCCTATTTTCTCCCGGGTTGATTATAGTAGGTGCAATACAAATAATCTATGCAGCTTCAACATCTCCTGGTCAACTTAATTTAAAAAAAAGAATAGCCTATTCCTCTATATCTCATATGGGTTTCATAATTATTGGAATTGGATCTCTAAGCGATACGGGACTTAATGGAGCCATTTTACAAATAATCTCTCATGGATTTATTGGGGCGGCTCTTTTTTTCTTGGCCGGAACGAGTTATGATAGAATACGACTTCTTTATCTCGATGAAATGGGTGGAATGGCTATCCCCCTTCCAAAATTATTTACGATGTTCAGTATCTTATCGATGGCTTCGCTTGCATTACCGGGCCTGAGCGGTTTTGTGGCCGAATTATTAGTATTCTTTGGCATAATTACCAGTCAAAAGTATCTTTTAATGCCAAAAATACTAATTGCTTTTTTAATGGCAATTGGAATGATATTAACTCCTATTTATTCATTATCTATGTTACGCCAAATGTTCTACGGATACAAGCTATTTAATGTTCCAAACTATTATTTCTTTGATTCTGGTCCGCGAGAGTTATTTGTTTCGATCTCTCTCCTTCTACCAATAATTGGGATTGGTATTTATCCGGATTTCGTTCTGTCATTATCGGTTGAAAAAGTAGAAGCTATTATATCTCATTTTTTTTTTCGATAGTTTTCAAGAAAAAACAATAAATGGAAAACGAATCCTATTAGTTTAAATATTGTTCGTTGTACAATGAGAAAGAAGTCTTTTTTCTCTTAACTTCGATTTTCTCTAAAGTTTTCACTTAACTACTTAACTTAAGTAAACAAAAAAGAATAATAATAAGGAAAAATGAATTGGAACCAAATTGATTTGGTCTTTGGGAGAACCATTTGAATCACTACACTACTTGATTCAAATGGTTCGTGCACCTTATACGAAGTTTTCTTATCTTATTCTTCTATTCTTACTTATATAGTTTTTATATTTATACTATATATATTTTGATTCTATCTTATTAATCTATTATATAGAATAGATATTTTGATTTCTTATTTTATTTAACAATTTTACTAAATAGTCGAGTTCTTTTTTGTATTTCTAGGTATATATCTATTTCATTAAATTATATGTTAATGTGTTAATGTAAATTAAATGAACCATAACTATGTAAGCCTATTCCTAATAAATTGACCCCAAAATAGCATATCCAAATTATAATAAAGCCCAGAAAAGCCACAATTGCGGAATTTGCACTTTGAAAATTTGGATTTGTTCGAGTATGTAAATAAATCGCAAACATGGTCCAAGTAATAAATGCCCAAGTTTCTTTTGGATCCCAATTCCAATAGGATCCCCACGCCTCATTAGCCCATACTGCTCCAGAAAGAATACCTATGGTTAAAAAGATAAATCCTAGACTAATAATACGAGAACTCCAACGATCTAATTGTTCAATCAGTTGAGCCCTGTAATAGTTTTTAGAAGAAATAAAAGAGGTGCTTAGTAAAACATTGCTTGGTTCATTCCTATATTGGATCTCCACAAAGGAAAATGAATCATTTAAAAATGCTTTCTTTTTACTAATAATTCTGAGAGCTTTTCGAAATGTAATGACTAAGAGAGCTACTGATAATAATGATCCACACAAAAGAGCTGCATAGCCCAATACCATCATACTTACGTGCATCATTAACCATTGGGATTGGAGCGCAGGTACTAATATTTCTGATTGCTGCATTTCACTTAAAAGACCTGAAGTAACAAGGCCCTGGGTAAAAATAGTACTTGACGAGGTTATTGTCCTTACATAACTTTTCTGTTTTTTAAAATATGGAAACATATGAATAATCGCGAAACTCCATGACAGAAAAAGTAATGATTCATATAAATTACTTAATGGAAAATGTCCCGAATACGCCCAACGAGTGACTAATAATCCTGTTATACATAAAAAAGTTCCTATCACGCCTTTTTCTGACGAATCATATAGTCCTATGATTTCATCGACTGATAAGGTTATCAAAAAAATTGTAATTCCAATTGAAACGAGCGAAAAGGATATATGAGTTAATATATGTTCTAGAGTATAAAATATCATAAAAAAAGGGGGGGGTACTCAATTATATATACGGAATTCAAATTCAGAATTGAATTCATTATAGGCCTTATTGTATCTCAACATCACATGCCGCTACTCGGACTCGAACCGAGATGCTTTAGCACTGCTTCCTAAGAGCAGCGTGTCTACCGATTTCACCATAGCGGCCGGCGTAGTTGAAATAATACTAATCTATTTGTAGATTAATCGTCGAGATTGAAGGATTCAATTTTCTATTTTTTTTAATTGCATATAGTCTAACTATAGAAACAGAAACTTAGTTATTAGTCTAGAATTATTTCTCATTTTTTATTCTATTTTTACATTAGTGTGAAAAGGAAATGGATGGGGAAAGTAAGACTCCCCATTCGGAAATAATAAACTACATTCCATTAATACGGAGTGAAACTTTCTATCTTTTCTTTTTTTCAATTTCAAACAAAAAAGTACCATTTTAGGATTAATATTAGTTAATCTCGGGTTTGATTCTTTTTTGTTTCTCCAAAAAAACTTTTAGAATTTCGAGTAGAAAAAACTTTTAGAATTTCCAGTAGAAAGAGACTTCGCTAACGAAAAAGCTTTCAAGGCTGCCCAATATGCCTTTTTTTTCCAAATAGTTTTACGAATACGTTTTTTTGATATAGAAGTGCGTTTTTTTGGAACTGCCATGAAAATTTTAAAAACAAGTTATTCATTTCTATAGTTGGATGTGAAAGACATCTATTCTGCAAACAATTTGCATTTTTCTTTGGTTTTCCGGTGGATCAAAATGGAACACAAAATTCTAAAGTCTTTTTTTAATATCCCTATCTATTCTTAGGGTGCTCTATTGAAAGAGATACAGATAAAAAATAGATCGAAAGGTTTCAAAAATCCCAGTCCTTATTATTTCAATCTTTCTTTTTTATATTACACCGATCAAGTTCAAAAAGCGAGTCCGCCGAATTTTCAAATTCAAATGAAAAATCAAACTAGTAGTTAATCATTAGTAATTGAACCTTTTTATTTGAAGTCTCTTTCTTCTATATGTTTTTGAAAGAGAAGTGGAAAATCTTTTAGTCTTTCTTGGAAAGAAAAATGTTTTCTTTCTATTCAAAAAAAAAAAAAGAAACTCAAGCAGCTCGCTGATGAATTAGTTAATGATTATCAAAATTTCAACCAAAACGCAAATCCTTTTTTTGGGGGGGATCAAGTTATGGGATCCTCAGAAGGATCTTCCTTTCTATTTCAATATAAAATCGAATAAATTAAATAAATAGAATATTAATACTAACCATCTATTAAATTAATACTAAGAAAAATGCAATACAATTATATATTTATATTATATATTATAGATATTATTAAATTATCTAAATTAAATTAATTAAATTATCTAAATATAAAAACTAAATATAAAAATTAGAATCAAAAAATCGAATTATTATTAATATTAAATAGAATGCATTTCCGAAGTATTGAACCTAAAAAAAAAGAGATAAGAGCCGGTGAATCAGAAACAATTAATTAAGAATAAAACAAGGTTGTTTTATGGAATATACATATCAATATTCATGGATTATACCTTTCATTCCACTACCAGTTCCTATTCTAATAGGAATGGGACTTCTACTTTTTCCGACAGCAACAAAAAATCTTCGTCGTGTGTGGTCTTTTCCTAGCATTTTACTGTTAAGCATGGTTCTGCTTCTTTCCGTCTATCTCTCTATTCAACAAATAAATAGAAGTTTTATCTATCAATATGTATGGTCTTGGACCATTAATAATGATTTTTCTTTAGAGTTCGGTCACTTAATCGATCCACTTGCTTCTATTATGTTAATATTAATTACTACTGTTGGAATTTTGGTTCTTTTTTATAGTGATAATTATATGTCTCATGATCAAGGATATTTAAGATTTTTTGCTTATCTGAGTTTTTTCAATACCTCAATGTTAGGATTAGTTACTAGTTCTAATTTGATACAAATTTATATTTTTTGGGAATTAGTTGGAATGTGTTCTTACCTATTAATAGGTTTTTGGTTCACGCGACCTATTGCAGCAACTGCTTGTCAAAAAGCTTTTGTAACTAATCGTGTAGGGGATTTTGGTTTATTATTAGGAATTTTAGGTCTTTATTGGATAACGGGTAGTTTTGAATTTAGGGATTTGTTCGAAATAGTGAATAACTTAATTGATAATAATAATCAAGTTCATTTTTTATTTGTTACTTTGTGTTCCTTTCTCTTATTTGCTGGTGCAGTTGCTAAATCCGCGCAATTCCCCCTTCATGTATGGTTACCTGATGCCATGGAAGGGCCCACTCCTATTTCCGCTCTTATCCATGCCGCTACTATGGTAGCCGCGGGCATTTTTCTTGTAGCTCGGCTTCTTCCTCTTTTTGTAATCACACCTTACATAATGAATTTGATATCTTTGATAGGTATAATAACAGTACTATTAGGAGCTACTTTAGCCCTTGCTCAAAAAGATATTAAAAGAAGTTTAGCTTATTCTACAATGTCTCAACTGGGTTATATGATGCTAGCTCTAGGTATGGGTTCTTATCGAGCTGCTTTATTTCATTTGATTACTCATGCTTATTCAAAAGCATTGTTGTTTTTAGGCTCCGGATCCATTATTCATTCAATGGAATCCATTGTTGGCTATTCTCCAGATAAAAGCCAGAATATG